CTGGCAAGGCATGCCGCCAACTTATACTATAACGATCCGTTGAGTTATAACGCGGCATGAACAAGGTGAACGGATTTGTCAAGTGAGTCGGGCGCTCCTCCTCCTCCTCCATATTCTTCATTCTTCGGCGAGGAACGGGCACTTGACTGGGCCGTCCACCATTTTTATAATGAAGTAGCTTAGGCTTCGGCAATTTCGGTGGCATTCCCGCCTCGTCTGGGGATTAAGCAAGCTCGATCACGGTTTGGTGGGGCGGCATGGCCAAGTGGTAAGGCGTGGGATTGCAAATCCTCCATCCCTGGTTCGAATCCAGGTGTCGCCTGACACGCTAGATTTGCGATTCTCGCTCGGTGGTTGCGCGCTAAATGTGTATGGCGACATTACCCTCATTCATATCAGCCACGGGTGACTCCATGACCCCCATTTTCGCCGTACTGATAGGCCCTCCCGCTGCGGGGCAGGCATGAGCCCCCTCTTGGGGGGTGAGCAGGCCGCAATCACTTGGCTGACGGATTCCTCGTGGTCGGGGGACCCGAGTCTAGCAGTTTCCTGCCGGTGTTTGGGGCTGAGGCAGGGTGTTCGAAATGTACAATGTTAGTAATCCAATGCCCTACAGTGCCGGAAGCTCCTCATATGGTTATACCATTTGTAGCGGATCGTACGCGCCCCATACAGTCACAACATTTCTGCGTCACAATCAATAATAAAGGGACGGGACAAATTCCTGACCGTTTGGCCAGGGACACGGGTAGACGAACAGGGAGAATCTTTATGGATATAGTCAATACTGCTTGGGCTGCCCCGATGGTAGTTCCCACATCCTCTCCTTCGCCTGTGGCACGGGGGAGGAGCGGGCTCCAATGATCGATCGTGATGGATGACCAATCCATTGGACGCTTATCAATAATTACTTATGTATGGATCCGTCGATCCGAATATGCCTTCTTATGGTTTTACAAGCGTCTCTTGCTGCTCATCAATGAGCCCGACGGGAGTGAGTGATTACCACGTAATCGACGGCTCAATCCCCTCCCAGGGGGCGTTTCCGACTGAGCCCTTCCCGATCCTGTTGCTGCGACACCTGCTTATTCCCCACCTACGAGCTCGATCATAATGTAGTACCGAATATAGTACCGAAGTTTTGGCGACGGACCAATCGATCTATCCTTCCGTGCCCGGCCAAGTAAATGAATCGGTTCTGCTTCCGGCGTAAACGGATCAGTTAGCTTAGCTATACCGTACCACCCTCTGGCAATGTGCTGCGGGAGGCCGCCTGCCACGGCGCCACAGGGGTATGCGTAGCGATTCCACCCCGAGCCTAGCTCGGTCGATCCGCTCCACGCTTGCGGGCCCCATCCGCAGCTGTGGCGGGGCCCGTTTCTCGTTCATCCCGGGCTAGATACCCTAGGCGCGTACTCGGCGGGGGCGACCGTATCATAGTTGGGCGGACGGCGCGCCACTGATTTTTGGGCGGGTCACCTACTCAAGCCACAAATAAAAAAATAACTTGACTATTCCATAGAATGTATCTATGACCGACCGCGCGGATTCATCTCAATGATGTGGGCCGGGCCCACCTTGGTTGGGTCAGTCACTCGGGCAACTAACTTCTTTAGGCGGTTTCTTCTCTAATCATAAAGTAAAGCTCAAAGACTTGTGTTCACAAGCTAGCGATAAGAGTGGTGCCGTCTGTACATTCCTCCAAGGCTGCTACTCTACTGCCGCATTTCAGTCGAGTGGCGCCATTTTTCTCCTCTCCGCATTCCTCCAAGGCTGCTGCTGCATTTTGGTGATAAGAGCCCCCCCCCCCCTGTGTACATTTCTTCCAGGCTGCTGCTTCTTTACGACTGTGATGATGCTTTCTTCAAGTAGTCCTCGAAAGCTTCGAACGTGTGCAAATCGGACCTGTAATGCCTCTGTATGAACTCGAGCAGCTGCCCCCAACGGAACTCCGTGTGCCTTTGGAAACAAGACTCGTCGCCCAATAGTTCAGGGAGAGGCCTAATCACCTCGTCCACGCCCGGGTTGATGAAGAAGGCGATCGAGCACCTGGGTCTGTAAGCATGTACCACAGCACGGTGCTTCGCACTCTTGTAACGATGGTTGCACAGTAACTCGAGTATGTCACCTATGCTGACAACAAGCGCATCAAAGCGAGGCCTCACTGTCATCCATGTGCTGTTCCCGTAGATTTGTAGGCCCCCCACCTCATCTTGATGAATAATCGTAAGTGCGCACGGGTCTGTGTGAGGTCCAGTGCCAAGCATCCGTGAGTAGTGACTGGATGGCGGATACATGTTCATCCGGTAGATGTGGAAGCCTCGAGCAAAGCACTTGCCAAATGAGTCGGGGGGCAATCCCAGGCTGCATGCAATTAGCCCAATCAGCTGCTTCCCCAGCTTGTCCATCGCTTCACAGTAAGTACTGTGTAGAGCACGATATTTCTTGTATTCGGCGTCCAGCTTGTAAATCTTGCGGAGGTGCTCCTCGTCAATGTTAGATAGCGGCGAGTAACGCATAGACATAGTTTCCTTCCACGGGCACTTCGACTTGGATCTTCCGGCCGACAACCCGATGAATCCGAAGCTGCTCCCCGGTGCTCGTGAAGCCGCTAGCTTTGCATCCTCAGGCAGCTCGAAAAAATTGTGAGCAGCCTCATGCACCTGCTTCATCAGATTCTTCCCCACTCCGTGGTTTATGACCTGGAAGAAGCCGGTGCCTCTGCATGCTGCGCCAATAGCACCAACCAACGTTTCAATCTCCTCGGAGGAGCCTCCCTTTGTAGCGGCAGATAAATCGATGGTTGGCACATCTTCTTCAGTGGCATAAGCACCGTGCTCAGCCAGTGGGCAATCGCTAGCAGGCCACAGGAAGCAGTCTGCCGGCGGCGGAGTGCTCAGTAGTAGAGTGTCCCGCCGCGCCGTCATATTTTTTGTCTCAATCCCCTGCGAAACAGGCTGCTCATGAAGTGGAGCGCCGTCCCGCTGTGGTGTTATTGTCCCCATATAGCTATTCCTCCATAGTTATTATTTCTCTGTCTGCCTCCTCTGGAACAGAATAACTGGTGTGATTGCCATTTGGAATAGAATAATTGGTGTGATCGCCACATCGTAATACTGGAACGGAATGATTGGTGCGATCGCCCATAATACCCGATTCCGGCGGACTGCAGCATCTTTGCGCGTATATGGAAGCACGAGTGTTCAAGCTCTGTCTGTAGTTCCCTCCGCTAGGAGTTCTGAATTGCGAAACGGTTGATTTGCAGCACGGCCGCCCAAAGCCTTTCTCCCCGTGTAGTCTCATCAGCAGTCCTCGCTTCGAGAGGTAGCCCTCGAGCTCGTTCCCCTTGGTAGCTGTGGCATCCTCAGTTTCGTAGTGAGTATCAGCAGGTGGAGCCTCGAGCTGCATCTCCCAGTCTGCCCTCATTGAGTTGGGTTGCCGCCCTGATCACTCGCCGTGCCCCTTGTCCCCGATTTATCACCGATACACCCTGCCGAGAAAGGAACCCGCCCGTCTGTCCGCTACCAAGCTACGTGCTAAAATAAATAACGAATTACCACTCGGTTGCCCGACCGGTTGCCCGACCGGGCCTAACAGTTTTGCACGGGTCTTATGGGGGTCAAAGACCCGCCACGCGGTCGGTACGGGGCCCCCTCTTATGATGGCGAACGAATACCTCCAGGGACCACCCCCCATTACTTGTTAATGCTCGGGGCGCGCGCCGAGGAGAGCCAGATACCGCTGCGGAGCCGGGTGAAAAGCGATTCAACCTATGTGCGAGAAGGATCTACCAGATCTGAGATAGTGATGCTAAGTAATATGCTACCGCCCCTCCTCACCAGGAGCGAAAGGCTAGGTAGGTTCTAGCTGTGGCACACCATTCCAGGGGTAATCTCTATCAAGGTCTACGGAGCAGGCAGCCGCGGAGTCTCAGCAGCTTCCTCAAACTTCGTTCCTTTGCGATTTGGCTGGCCGTCTTAACGTAGGGAACGATGAGAGATGCCGTGGGAATTGAGATGAACGGTGCAGTGGCAATAAATGCGGGGATATTTACTTCTTCCGTAGTACCTTTATTTCTCCCGGCCATACATGAATAGTTTAGTCCCAAAGGGGGATGGATAACCACGGCTTATCAAGTCCGATCCATTGTGAGATACCCGATGAAGTAGTGTAGCATAACTTGATTATTCTAGCTACTCCACGTCCTGCTGCGACCACGAGCGCCAGGAAGGTTTATTCCTCGCGACGGCGCACGGCCATCCCCGTCCTTGTTGACACGTATTAGCAGCGGTTGCCAACTAATCGAACGATAGACCGGCGGATTCGCGGACACATATCTCTATCCTACAGACCCTGCAGAGCAGAGGGGATCCAACGCGCATGGAACACTCGGGCCAGCGCTCGCCGCTTCCTTGGCCAAATACGTTACTATGTCTGACCACTCATTAGTGGATCGTACAGCAGCGATTAGAGGGACCTCGGGATACCCACTGGCCAGAGGAAGATCTTCCCAGCAATCGTCATCCTTCCACCGATTGGTTATCTCTTGTATGCTGTGGGTTCGGATCGATACTGGTGTAGTAAGTAGTGGTGGCAGCGATAACAGACAAATGGTGTGCCTCAAAGAGGACTTGAACCCCATGCTTGCGAGCACGAGACTTTGCTGAATCCCGCACGCATGTCTACCATTATTTCACCGCCAAGGCTACTCCCGTTTTGTGACTGCTCGGCACCCCGCATGATTTGTTGCATAAACTGGACCTTGATGGGAGGACCGTTAAGCTAATTATACCAAAGTCTGTTAGCCCAACGTAAGACAAGCTTCCTCCCAATGAGTTGCGACACTACGTGCTCCGGCGGTCAGAAGCATATGCTGGGCCCGGGCACATATGGTCCACGGGACGGGGCGGACCAATCTTTCGTACCAATTACAGGAGTTACACAGGGGGTTGAGGGCTGACCAGGTGGTCCTCCTGCCTGTCAGCAACTTCGCGCACTATTCACGAGTGGCAATTTATAAAAGTGACACCCGCGGAAGATCCGCTCGGTACTAATAATATAATAGGTATGGGCCTGCCCGCCGTCCATGCAGGAACGGATGGAGCTTCCTGGAAAGGCCCAGCAGTGGAGGGGCGCCGCCCAGCAGCTATAACAGGCGTAAGGTGAGCGGCGGCCACATGTATATACAGTTGGGAAGAACCGCGAACTGGGGCAGGAGAACTTGCTTCATACACAAGAAGCGGGTGGGTATCCCACGGCGGTTTCTTGGGTCCGACGCCCGCTCCTCCCGGTGACGCATCCTGTCGACGGATGAAGACGCAGACCTGGACGCTCCGTAGCCGCAGGGGCTAGCTCCCGTCCATGGGCGGGCAGATACATACGACTTATCACTTTCCATGAAACGGCACGGCGGGCGCCCCTTGACCCGGCGACCTACCGCCCTAATTCTTTAGTGGGCATACACGTATATGGTTAGGATACACATTACACATATATAGTTAGGATACATATAATGAGCTAATCAGGATTGGCTGGCTCACTTGGGAAGGCGGGGACTCGCGAACGCTCTATTGGCCTCTGCCATCCCCTGAGTCTCCTCCTTCCTGCGCATAGCGTTCCCGCTACCCCTTGCGGCGTCCATGAGTTCAAGACTTAGGTTGGAAGCCATACTTCGTCCCGGACGTCTTCGAGCTGCCCATGATGACCGACGGATAGCAGGTGCTTTTCCTCGTGCGGATTCCATCTCTGCAGGGACCTGATAGGTCGATCCGCTCATACGTCGCGCCTTCACGGTCACATCAGGAGTCAACCTACGTATCGCTCTACGTGGGATGGATAACGAATTGTTCCCCGTCTCTCGTTCCACACTAGCCATGGCGCTACAGGGAATTCCGTAAGCCAGTGATTTTTTCCCGTGCCTAGGGATATGGTTGACCAACATGTTGACTAATCGATTACAATAAATTGGGCCAGCTTTTGCGTTCACCCCTGCTGTGCGACCTCGACGTGACATGAATATTGGGGATCAGTTAGTAGTTCTTCCTGCGAAAGCCGGGGATTGATCGGCTTCGGCCTTATTTCTCTCCCGCTCCGTATTGCAGCAAGGTGGATCTCCAGAGTCCAGGATCTCCCTTCATACCGTGCGATTCTCAGCGAACGGGGCTGGCTTTCTGCGGATCGCGCGTAGGTGGAATTGTATTCGTTACCTAATTCCCCTTAAGCGGGACACTCACACATAATAGGGTCTACCTCAT